CGAAATGGAAAAAGTAAGGACGATTTGCAATGCTTTCCTTATGTACAACTACAAAGTAAAAAACATTCGAATTCGATGAATTTCATATTCATAGATCATTTTTCACTTATTGAATGATAAATCACTACAAGTGACGGAGATAGACGGTTTAAATAATAGAAAACCCAATATTTAAAAATGCTATCGAGAATGACTGGAAGAATACAAACAAGACAAGATATAATTTGATCATTATGAACAAACCCAAAATCTTTGTAGACAGAGCTAATTAGTAGTTCCCAACCACGGGTCGAATGAAATCCGAGACATAAATCTGCTAATAAAAGAATAGAAAGCGCTTTTGTTGTGTCACTTAAGTTATATAGGAATTCCTGAGTCCACGAGTTAAGAATCCCAAGTTCTTTATTACCCAAAATAGAATAACCACTTAGAATAAGGAAAGAGATTAAATTTGTCGATAAGTACAAAATCGTATGAATACGATCCTCGTTGTGCATTTTGATTAATTGGATTGTTTCGTTCTGGATTCCTATACGAAGGTTTTGGAGAGGTGTTTCCGCGTATTCCTTGATCATTTCGTCCAAGAGGAGAAGTTCGTCTAATTCTATGAATTTTTCGAGAATACTCTTTTCTTCAATCTCGTTCAAAAAAGTTTCGGATTGTGCAGTATTCCACCAATTAGTAACCCCAGATTCTAGACTTTTATTAAATAAGAGAGAAAGAGACCGGGGCAAAAAGACTATAGATGCAAGATATAAAAGAGGAGTGAATGCTTTCTTTTTTGCCATTTTTTCATCTATGAATTGTTAATGAACCCTCTCGGTCGTCGACTCGAGGCCCTCTAATATTTCGAAAAATTTCACTGACTCTTAGGAGTCAGGGAGCGAATAATTCAGGGAAGTTTCTGAAGAATCTTGTGATGATCAAAAATGAGCAGCAAACCAAAGCAGGAATTGGCTAGTTATCCTTAATCGTTATAAGGGATCCAATTGTTTGGACAGTAAGGAGCACAAAAACGGATAAATTAAGGCGTGTCGATTGAAAAAAAAAAATTTTTACATACGATCTATCTGAATCTAAAGTTTCAATTTCACCAAGTCTGGATTTTTCTTTTTTGATTTATAGATATTGGACTTAAAATAGAAAATAGAAACTGGGAAAGTTTTTTTTCTAAATGGTTGAGTATGCGAGAAATCTATTATTTCAATTTGTTACTTCTTGTTATTATTGAATTGTGTAGATTTACATACCTATAAAAGACCCCAAAACAAAAAGCGTTTTGTTTTCTACTTCTCCCTTATACGCCTACTTTAGCTCGAATCCATGTTCGGAATAAACCTCAGTTTAGTTATGTTATAGAAATTCGTGATAGAAACAGAGGATTCGTGAGTTTTTCCCCTCCTGCCGAGAAATTTTCTCACAGTTCTCAAAAGACTTCAATGGGTACACGCAAGAAATAGGCCAATTTCGCAGCTTTTTGTTCAATTTCCCACGCAGTCAAATTCTCATCAGTACGAGTCAATGGAAGGGCTCCCTGTCCTCGGATATCCATATAAAGGACACGACGAGCATAAAGACCCTCTTTAACTTCTATTCGGACGGACTGAATATCTTTTATAAGGAATCGGAGAAAGATACGCCGATTTTTTCCGGGAAATCCCCAACGAAAGATACACACGATTCCTTCTTTTCGATCGAATCGATCATAACCACTACCTACATTCCAAGAAATTGTGCACCATAAATAGGAGCTAATAAAAAGACCCGCGATCCCATAGAAAGACATCACAATCCCTTGTGGAAAAAAAACAATTTGCTGAAACGGAAATAAAGATATCCAAGTTCTACCAAGATAACTGGAAGTTCCAACCAACAAGAATCCTAATGAACCTAAAAAAAGGATAACAGTCCAGCAGAAATTACTTGTTTTTCGAGATCCCGTTATAGGTTCTATCCATATATGTTCTGATCGACAACTCATACTTGATCCGGTTTCAGTTTCTTGGAATTGAGAGAATATCCCAAATGAATTTGACTTTAGTCTTTCTGTTTCCGAAGTAACTCTCATCAATTAGCACTAGTTTGATAGGAACTTTTAAGAGTAATTCATTAAGGAATAATTCATTAAATTGATTAGATCTAAACTAATAACATATCCTTCGTACGACCCCACTAAAGAAAGATATCCACATACTCCATTTACCCATATATCGTGGTTCTGCAGATATAAGAGTTTTTCGACGGAAGCTGCTTATACCATCTTTCACTAATACCGGCGTTATTATAGAAGTCTAAAACCAAACGAGTGAGATTTTATCCCATCGGTTCTAAACAATCTTATTTTTTTGAACATAAAGAAATAAAGACGCCATTGTGATTGCCGGAAATACTAGGCCTACTAAAGGTACCAAAAAAGAGGGAAAGTTAAGAATTGTCATAGAATGTGTACCTCGATTTACTATTTGTACCTCTTATTATTATTTAATCGATATTCTATTAT